GTTCATAAAATGGACTTTCTAACGACCCCCAATCACCAATCCTGGCATGAATTGATAAAGATCCAATAAGTCCAACATTGATTCCTTCAGACGTGTCAATGGGACAAATACGCCCATAGTGACTAGGATGGATATCTCGTATCCGAAAATTAGCAGTTCGCCCTGTTAATCCGCCAGGGCCCAAATAACTCAATTTTCTCCCATGAACGATTTGTGTCAATGGATTTGTTCGATCCAAAACTTGAGATAATGGGTGTAATCCGAAAAAGGATTCATAAGTAGTTGTTAACGGAGTTGAAGTTACCAAATTCTGAGGAGTAGGTATCAATTTATGCCTAATTGCTCCGGAGATAGTTCCCTTAACTACATTTTCTAAACGAGCCAGAGCCAACCCGAGCTGGTCTTGTAAAAGATCCGCTACAGAGCGAATACGTTTATTTTTCAAATGATTCATATCATCAAGTGTACCCATTCCAAATTTCATCCCAATCAAATGATCGGCAGCTGCTAACACATCTCGTGGTAACAAAAATATATTGTTCTGAGGTATATTAAGATTCAGTCTCCAATTAATATTTCGGCGACCAATCCTTCCTAATTCACACCTTTGGTGAAAGAATTTTTTTTGTAATTCCTTACATAAGGATTCAGAAAATATAGGATCCCCACCTACACAAGAAAATTGTTGATAAAACTCCAAAATAGCATTTTCTTTTGATCCTATTTTTTTTTTCTCCTTATCGGTCAAGAAAGATAAGAAAATTTCAGGGTAGCAAACATTCTCTAGAATTTCTCGTAGATTCAAACCCATAGCTGATGATAGAACTAGAATAGATATTTTTTGTTTCCTACTGACCCGAGCCCATATTCTTGCTTTTTTATCAATCTCTAATTCTAACCTGCCTCCCCAATCTGATATTATGGTGCCGGTATAGACCGAAATCCCATTATGATCCAATTCTGACTGGTAATAGATACCGGGACTTTGCAATATTTGATTGATCACAATTCGGTAAATTCCGTTTACTATAGAAGTTCCAAGGGAATTCATTAAAGGAATGTTTCCAATAAAAATTCTTTGTTCTTGCATATTCCTACTGGTTTTCCAAATTAATCCCGCGGATACATATAATTCAGAAGAATATGTAAGTGATTCATAGACAGCATCTCGTTCTTTTATCAGAGGTTCTACCAATTGATATGTTTCCACAAATAATTGAAATTCAATTTCGTGATCTATATCTTCAATTTTTGGAAACTTAGCAAGTTCTTCTATTAAACCCTGATCAATAAACCGATAAAACCCTTCAAATTGTATCTGATTAAATCCGGGTATTGCAGATGTTCCCTCTTTTTCATCCCCAAGCATCTTTTTTGAATTTCCCATTTATCCGTTTATTGAAAAAATCCCATCCCATTTCTCATTCTTCACCGAATCATATCCATAGAATTCGATCTAGCAATAATGGAATTTCTATTCTGTTTACTGAATCACATGAAATTTTATCCAACTCCAAGATATATGGAATGTATTAAATACGTATGAAGGGAGACTATATTCAATTGGAATTTTTTATAAGAAATAGATCCAAATGGAACAGAATTGAGAAATACCGCTGGAACTTACGGAGTTTTGTAAAGACTAGAAAAAAAAAGTAATTTCATTTTCACCTATGATATTACATATTCCAATTCGATTGCATACCATAAAAAATGTATTCATCATTGGATCTGTTCGAGCAGATAAACATATAATAAATAGAAAACTTTTTTTTTAACCACTTTATTTTTTCATGTATTTTTTTTCATTGTTCAAACAAATATTTGCAGAAAAGAGATTTATTTTTACCTGTTTTGAATAGAATAGGAAGTAGGTAAGAAAACTTTTTTTTTATTTATTAATTGTTTTATTATTAAAATAAAAAAGAATGCACAGATATATATGTCTCTTTTTCTTCTTTTATTGTGGTACAGTTCTATTTGGGACAGCGCATGCTGGGCTCTATAAAAAAGGAAATGTTCTCTTCAAGGGAAAAATTGAAATATAAAAATTTATTGAGAATTACTCCTCAAAAGCATCTCTAGAGAGATAAAATACCCCATTATAGAGCTATAGTTCTATAACACAACGTAACGTATGTTCTGATTCTGGGGTTTACATATACTCATCATTACTGTTATAATTTAAATTGAAGAAGATTTCTTTTTAATTGAAAAAAACTCAATATAGATTAGTTAGAAATGCATTTCTAATGATTTTCTTAATATTATTAGAAATAAAAAACTGGAGATTTTAATTTTCATTCAAAAAAGGTCATGAATTTACAGTCAATAGTTAATGGTTCTGGTTTGTACTAGATTCGATATTTTGTGATTGAAAATCTATATATAGATTTTTTTCGGAATCGTTTTGGCGGCATGGCCGAGTGGTAAGGCGGGGGACTGCAAATCCTTTTTCCCCAGTTCAAATCCGGGTGCCGCCTCAGCAACAAACTTTAAATAACAAACGTAGGAAAAGACTCTTTATACTTTCTTTTCATTATTCTAAGCCCCTGGCTCGCGAGGTTCTATTCTCTAACCTAAAGTTTTGCCTATCAGATTCAAGGAAAACTTAAAGTAGTGGAGGGAAATCTGTAAATCTTTACTTGCCACTACTAATTTAGTTCCACTTACTGAGTCTTCAATTAGATTGGATAGCCGGAGAGAGATTTAAATTAATAGTTTTGAAAAGGACCTAAGATACTTTGGATATATACTCATGAAAGTCTCGGAATGCTCAGACATTCAATCAATATTAGATTAGATTAAGAATTGCCTTTCATTTTACTTCCAAAAATAAAAAACGATAAAAGAAATAAAAAGTATTCTTCTTTCTACATGTGAGTCAGATTCCTTGGATACTTCAAAAATGTCGGTTTGCTTGTGTTTACATCTTGTCGATTCTACTAGAAATTCTATAAAAAAAAAAGAATCACTCATTATAAGATAAGTGGATTTTTGGAGTAGTTCATCAATGGTGACCAAAAACCTCTCCCTTTTTTTTGACTCTGCACCAGTGATTTCACTATTATTAGTGAACAATAATGGAATAGTTTCTTCATATTCATAGAAATAGGGGGCAGAATTCACATGGATATAGTAAGTCTCGCATGGGCTGCTTTAATGGTAGTTTTTACATTTTCCCTCTCTCTCGTAGTGTGGGGAAGAAGTGGACTCTAGAAATACTTCTAATTGCGGTAATAATCAAACTCTATCAACCTGTATCAATTGTTTTCGTTTTCTAGACCGTTCGGCAATTTTTTTTAAGATTTTTTTTTTAGAAATTGGATTTATGTTTTATTGACTCATTTTCTATTTTTCTATCAGGGTTTACACGGTTAACCATTCATGGGGTAACCCCTTTCGAAATCTGAAGAAGCTTCCATCGAATTGGGATTATCTGTATTAAATGGATCAAACAAACAAATGAAATTGACAAAGTATGTACATACTTTTCATATTCTATTTCATTTATATTGACGTTTATAAAGAAAAAGAGAGATATAGGTGGATTCCTTTATATTAAGATATTTCACTTGTATCTTTATACATTACAATAACCATAATGGCTAGTATGGTAGAAAGAGATCTCTTTCTACCATACTAGCGGACCCCTTAGGATACTACTACTGAGTCTAATGCGTTCCTTTCATTTAAGACGAGAAATTGAAATCTTTTTTTTTTTATTGATAGTAAAATTTTATTCAAATTAATCATTTTGACTAACGGTTTTTACGTAAATTATAAGCAAAAAAGCAGTAGGAACGAGAATGAAGAGTGCAGTAGCAATAAATGCAAGAATATTTACTTCCATAATTTAATCGTTTATTATTATTATTTTTTTTTTTCTTTGGAATATCTCGGGATTTAATCCCATAGAGATGAGAAATCTTTCGCTTGTAAACTTACTCAGATGAATTAGATTGCGATGATATCGAATGAAAGAAATATCATGAATAACAATATCGGAGCTATAAAATCGATTCATCGTCAAGAATTTAATAGTATAACATAGGAAGATCTTTTATCCACACCGAATACATAATGAGATTCCCGATCCAATAAAAAAAAAAGTTCTTTATGATTCTTTTTCCCGGCTTTCCTTTCTAAAACCTAGTAGTTTACTTTCCTTGTACAATCATCTGATGAAGTATCATAAAAAACTTCGATTCTTTACAAAAAGAGTTTCTAAAGAACCTTAAATAAACAATAGAAATCAATATAGAGAAAACAAGTACGAAGTTCAATTTGAAATAAAAAAATTGAAAGGGTTTATCATCTTTTTGGAAAACAAAGAAAGGGAATGTGACAAAGACGAGTCCCGGTAAAAAAACGAAAATATTCAAAAAAAATTAACGAGTTAATTTTTCTTACGAGTTTTTTATTCGACATCGACTCTAATCTTTAAAAAGAGCCTATTCATTAGGGAAGACACATTTTATCTTTATTAAAAAAAAACCTCTTTCCTTGGTTGAATTCGAACTATTTAAAATTCCTTGACTTCATAGAAAGAAAAGTATATATAGGTACTCTTGGCAAATGTATTATACGCGATCCTATTCCATTTTCCTACACGAAATTATGGGAGAGCGGTTGACAAAAAGCGGAAACCCCATACAGTATCTCTTTCTTGAAGTGTTGAATGCTCTCAATAATTCATTTACATATGTTTCTCTACCCTAGTTAAAATAATCGACCCTTTCTTTTGCTTTATGAAAAAAGAAAAATCAAATAAAAAGATAAATGAAACCATTTTCATCCCCTTGCTCGGAAACAAAAAGGGGAGTTGATGTATTGAATCCGCCGGGACTGACGGGGCTCGAACCCGCAGCTTCCGCCTTGACAGGGCGGTGCTCTGACCAATTGAACTACAATCCCATGGAAATAAAGCGGGTAGCTTACATATTCCTTCTTATGATTTCATTTTAATCATTTCAATTTTAAATTCAAATTTTTGTTTT